CAACTATAACCCCAGCTCTATTTATTGGTTTGAACAAGATACGACTTATTTGAAATGAATGAAATTCAAGAAACAATTGAAAAAAGAATCAAAATCAAAACCTCTCAGAATATTTCATTTCAAGTATTTTATGGTTCCTTCCCGCGTCAATTGCCAATTTCTGGTCATTGAGATTCACGGATAATTCAGATTAATATTTAAGGATAGATCTTACCTCTCTTTTTATTCCCTAAAACAAATTGAAATGATTGAAGTTTTTCTATTTGGAATCGTCTTAGGTCTAATTCCTATTACTTTAACAGGATTATTTGTAACTGCATATTTACAATACAGGCGCGGTGATCAGTTGGACCTTTGATTAAGTAACATCTCTTTTTTTGATTGACCTCCTCCTTGTAGGGGGTCAAATTTAAGTTGCAATTATACTTTGTTTTGTTAAGTTATTTCATTGTGATTCAACATAACATAAACGGAATCACGCTCTGTAGGATTTGAACCTACGACATCGGGTTTTGGAGACCCGCGTTCTACCGAACTGAACTAAGAGCGCTTTCTTATATCCTATAACAGTAGATATGATTGTAAATAAAAGGACTTTTTTTAACCCCGAGGTTTTTGTGTACATATAGTATGTACAAATGAAAGATTATGTCCAAAAATTCCCGATCTTACTCAACAAATCCCTCATAACTGTCCATAGGAGAAAGAATAGGTAGGGATGACAGGATTTGAACCTGTGACATTTTGTACCCAAAACAAACGCGCTACCAAGCTGCGCTACATCCCTTTTAAAAATTAGTGTCATTGTATAAAATACATGTCTTGTTTTCCACATCCTTATTTTTTGCTCTATCACCTATATAGATAGTTAGAGAATGTTCTTGTCATTGGCGGCAAAATTGAATCTGCTGGATCATTGTACATATGCATTTGAGTGAGTAATTCCTAATTATAATTTCATTTAAAGAAAAAACAAAGGATCTTGAACTAAAATATTAATATCGGGTTATCTATGATCTATGTATTAGAAACTATATATGTATTACAATATACAAATAAAGAATTTCAATAAATCAAAATAAATAAGAAAAAAAAAAAAGAAAATAAAAGAATAAGGAGGATTTTCAATGCGAGATATAAAAACATATCTCTCAACGGCACCTGTGCTAACCACTCTATGGTTTGGGTCTTTAGCAGGTCTATTGATAGAAATTAATCGTTTATTTCCAGATGCCTTGTCATTCCCCTTTTTTTCATCCTGATTGAATTATTGTATTGATCTGTGAAAAAATGAAAAAGATTTGAGATCTAATTCTAAGATTAGGATAGGAATAATTCATAGTTAGAAAAAATTGTATTAATTAATTATTACGATATTCTTAATATTCTTCTATTAATGAATATGACTCTTTTTCTTTATAGTTATAGTAGTTAATATTATAGTAATTCTATTTTAGATTAGAGTACTTCGAATTCGTTCGAATTCTAATAAGTTGAAAAAGAAAAATTTTCATTTCTAGTTAGTAACTTTTATTAATCTATTTATTAATATAGTCTAAATATAGAATCTAGATTCTTTTTTTCTTTTTCTTTGGTTCGGATCAAAAAGAAAATGAAGAGAATTCTCAAGTGAAGTCGATCCAAAATGAAAAGGAGGTTCATGGCCAAGGGTAAAGATATTAGAATTATAGTGATTTTGGAATGTACCTGTTGTGTTCGAAAGGATGTCAATAAAGAATCGCCGGGCATTTCTAGATATATTACTCAAAAGAATCGACACAATACACCCAATCGACTAGAATTTAGAAAATTTTGTCGCTATTGTCAAAAGTATACAATTCATGGGGAAATAAAGAAATAGATGTAACGGAATGCGTGTGTGATTTTTCCAAGTAGCGGTAAGAGTAAGAACTTTACATCTTAACATATATAATACAAATAAAATCCTATTTTGGTCGAATCTTAAATGAATAAAAAAAATAGAATTCTATTTTATAGATTCTTTTATATAGAATATAGAAGAAATAAACAAACAAGGAATAAGCAAACCATGGATAAATCCAAACAACCTTTTCGTAAATCCAAGCGATCTTTTCGTAGGCGTTTACCCCCAATTGGATCGGGGGATCGAATCGATTATAGAAACATGAGTTTAATTAGTCGATTTCTTAGTGAACAAGGAAAAATCTTATCTAGACGGACAAATAGATTAACCTTGAAACAACAACGATTAATTACTATTGCTATAAAACAAGCTCGTATTTTATCTTTGTTACCTTTTCGTAATAATGAGAAACAATTGGAGAGAGTGGAGTCGATCCCTAGAACTACTGGTCCTAGAACCAAAAATAAATAGATATACTCCAATTGGAAATCAAGCTCCTATTAATGTTTTGCTCGAAAAAAACTCGAATCCAGATTTGATTCTTGTATTATCAATTTTAAAAAAGGAAAAATGGGGAAGAAATCTTTTTTTCTTGAAAGATGTTCGTTTATTCCTACTACTCAAATATTAATTTCTTTTTCTTCTATCTTCCCGGAGTCCATTCTCCGGGAAATCCTGTTTCAATCATTCTTATTTCCTGTATAAGAATTAAGATTCTTTTATTTGATATTTGATTTGTATTTGTTTTTTTTTATTTTTGATTGATGATTTTATTTGAAATAATAGAAAAACAATTCTTATTTGATAGGGCTATTTGCGCAAGTATTTTACGATTCAGAAGCAATTGTCTCTTGTACAGATTGTGGATGAATAGGCTATAACTATAGAATAGTCTATCCTCACGGGTTACCGCATTTATTCGAGTGATCCACAAACGACGAAAATCTCTCTTTTTCCTGCTCCTATCTCGATGAGAGGAAACCAAAGCTCTCATTCTTTGTTGAGTATTCGTTCGGGTAAGTCTTGAATGAGCCCCCATAAAGGTTGATGCAAATAAACGAATCTTTTTTCGACGTCTCCGAGCTGTATATCCTCGTTTAACTCTGGTCATTGAATCAAATGAAACTCTCTTGAATAACTAATTGATTTCTCTTATTTCAGTCATCCTTTTCCTCCGGTGGATTAATAACAAAACGGATTATTCCGATATATAAAATATAAATTCCAATGGCTTTTGCGACTATGACCTTCCCGACCACGATTTTTTCTTTCTTCAAGGTATCTCGAAATAATAAATTCGACTGCTACTAAAGAAAAAAGAATAGTGGGTTACCTCGTTTCTATGGCAACTTCTGAAACGGTGAGGTCCTCTCTATACACCGGAGCCTCTTCTTTCATTTCATCAAATCTTATTGTGAACTTGTATAGTTCACACTCTTTGGCTCTACCCATCCATTTTTCAATTAGAATTCTTTTTTCAATTAGAATTAGAAAGTAATAGTCCTTTTCACAAAAAACTATCTATACAGTGACGGCATTTAATTTTCTGAAAGTTGGCTAGGTAGCTGACCCTGTTAGTCCGTTTTTTCAAGAAAAGGAATAGGAGCCTAACCTTTTTCCTCCGCTTAATGGATAACTATTTGTTACCGATGGAGAATTTCTTCTCATCTCAAAAGGAGTGATTGGATTTGCACCAATAGAAACCATAAATTCATAACATAATTAGGTAGATTATAGATTTTCATTTTTAAATACTAGTCAATTAAAATAAAAGGCCGTTTTCCACTATATCTATCCTAATTCATTGGTAGTGGTCGTTGATACTGGAAAAAATCTTTTCCTTTTTCAAACTCATGATCTGAACTGAACGAGTCGCACATACACCCTAGTACATGTTCCTCGACGCTGAGGACATCCCCGAAGAGCGGGAGATTTCGTGACATTTCTTATTGGCTGTCTTGCATTTCTAATAAGTTGTTTAATGGTTGGCATGGCGTGTCTATAGAATCTCATTCTAAATAGAATAAAGCGGGTTGGTTTAGATCGATCTTAACCTGATGGTTGATAATTATGAATGATTTCTATTCACACGGAAATTTATCATTTTTAAAAGTAATTCGTATATTTATATAGAATCCCCAGTATTCTCATTTTCGACTGCTACAAGATCAACGATGCCATGAGCTTGGGCTTCTGTTGATGACATAAAAACATCCCTTTCCATATCTTCGGATATAACCCATAAAGGGTTGCCCGTTCTTTGTACATAAACTTTTGTGAGAGTTTCGCGAAGCTTCAATAGTTCTTCTGCTTCCAGGATAAATTCCCCTGCTTGTGCCTCATAAAAAGAACTAGCAGGTTGGTGAATCATAACCCTGATGATATTGATATAACATCATGAATGGTTCTTATATCTATATATCGCATGATTGGGTTAAAGTAAGGGGGAATCAAAATAACAATAAAAAAAATAGAATTAAACAACCGTACGGGCATCTTTTGTATATTGCATACGGCTCTGCAATGGAATTGATATAGAAGCGATTCTATCGAAAAGAATAAATAGAACCTATTCGATCCAAATCATTAAATGATCCATTTACCACCCTTCCTCTCGTAGTAGTTAAAAAGATACTATGATGGTTCTGTTGCTTTATATATTTATCTCGTCTGTGGTTTAGCAATCCCAAAGTTTCTTTTTGATATGATCCAAGAAGGAGAAAATGATTTTTTCCATTTTTTTGACTCTTTATCTCATAAAATAAAAATAAGAAAGAGACTTCTGGTGTGGAAGAATAATGGTTTGTGACGCTGAAATTGACTCTTGCTTGACACATAAAATCAAATTTTGAATAACCCTTCTTTCATACTACTATCTCGATACAAAATATCATGTTAAAAAAAACAATAATGGTTTGTTCATATCGAACTCGAAGTGCCATGCTATTATTACTTATTCTTTATTTGATTCATATTTGATACAGCGAAGGCATAGTATTCTTTTTTTTCTCAAATAAAAAAACTCATTGGCGCCAAGCGTGAGGGAATGCTAGACGTTTGGTAATTTCTCCTCCGACCAGAATGAAAGATCCCATTGAAGCGGCTAATCCCATAC